CCAAATACCCGGATTCGTTATAGTCCCCCCCGTGATACTCCAACCGCCCCATGAATTGGTTATTCCTAAACGAGTCATGAAGGGTATAACGAACATACCCTGTCTCCACATTGGATCAAGAACAGGGTCAGAAGGATCAAAAACTGCTAATTCATACAGGGCCATCGAACCGGCCCAACCAGCAACCAAAGCTGTATGCATTATATGAACAGAAAGCAACCGTCCGGGATCATTCAATACAACGGTATGAACACGATACCAAGGCAAACCCATGGAAATACCCCTTTATGAAAGAAAAAAGACACTACGTAACTTTATTGCATTGTAAAAGACTATGACTATGTTATGTACCCCCTATTTAGTGGATTATTTCAACGTAAGGGTTCATATTTGTTCTATTCTGTTGGTAATAATGGAACAATTTTGTTCGTAGGAACAAAGAGAAGCGGATTTATTCTATACTCGATAAGTACCAATACGCAATGGGAGGGTTAATGCCATTTTATATGAGCGAATGTGCCCATACTTGTTTATCATTAGAGGACACTATTTGTCATATTTTTACCGTATTTTTTTCTGACTTTCTCTATTTCTCTTATTTATGAATAAAATAAAATATGATTAGGATAAAGTACAATATTATATTATAAAGATAATAAAATAATAAAGATAAAGATTATATTATAAAGATAATAATAGATAATAATAATAATAAAGGCTTTGTTACGTTTCCACATCAAAGTAAAATATAGTACTTAGTTCTTTTTTCTTTCATTTAATGCCTATTGGTGTTCCAAAAGTACCTTTTCGAAGTCCTGGAGAGGAAGATGCAACTTGGGTTGACATATAGTGCGACTTGTCAGATATATTGGGCCATATGGGATTTTCCCGTTTTCTCCCCACTCGAGATATCCCCTGTTTCGCCCACGAAAGATTAATGGAATCATCAAAAATTTGGAGCGTGAAGTGCAATTAGATCCACTTTTTGGGGGGGATTCGAATTACTATTATCAATTAGAAGATTTTATGGTTGGCTTAGTTGGACTACTACATTGAAGTATCCAGGCTCCGTTTAAAAAAACCAAGTGGTATCTATTTTATATCATAAAGGATTCCTTTTTTTAAAGAAATCTCTTTTTTGTAAGTAGAAGTTATTTCAAACTCTTCTGTTAATCAATCAATTGAGTAATATGCATGAAGCCTTCAACTATTTTACGAACTGCGTGAATTGAAAAAAAAAAAAAAGAAGGGATAACTAAAAGAAGTGGTAATGGGAGCATTTGTACTATATGTGCAAATAAAAATAGGGCGGATCTTTACCCGGAGTAGAGCATAAACCTAAAAAGATTAAAGGGGCCCATTTAAGAACAAGAAAATGACATCGTGATTTGGATTGAATCTCGATGAAAGAATCCATCAATGAAAAGTTAGTTGGATAAGTTTAATGAATTCTTTTTTATATTCTAGTTAATAGTTAAGTTATAAGGAAAGGAAGACAAACTCGTGTTTAGTGAAAAATAAAGGAAATCATTATAAGTTAGAAGGAACTTGCTATGAAAAAAGAAAAAGTATAGGAATCTACACATTGATTCTTTTGTTTTTTTTGAACCGTATGCGTCAAAAGGCGCCTGTACGGTTCCGGGGGGATACAATTTGACCCTAATCAACCGACTTTATCGAGAAAGATTACTTTTTTTAGGTCAAGAGGTTGATAGCGAGATCTCAAATCAACTTATTGGTCTTATGATATATCTCAGTATGGAGAATGATACCCAAGATCTGTATTTGTTTATAAACTCTCCTGGCGGATGGGTAATACCGGGGGTGGCTCTTTATGATACTATGCAATTTGTACAACCAGATGTACAGACAATATGCATGGGATCAGCCGCTTCAATGGGATCTTTTATCCTGGTCGGAGGAGAAATTACCAAACGTCTAGCATTCCCTCACGCTTGGCGCCAATGAGGCTTTTATTTGAGAGAAAAAAGAAGACTATGCCTTCGCCATATGAAATATGAATATTTAAGTAATAATAGCATGGCACTTTGAATTCGATATAAGAAATTTTGTTTTCAAAACATTAGATTATGTATCGAGAGAGTAATATGAGAAAAAGGTATTTCCTATTTTATTATCGGAAGTCCAGTTCAGCGTCACAAACTTTTTTCACACCAGAGGTCTCTTAACAATATTTATAGTATAGAGCGAAAAAAAAACAAGATTCTTTTTTCCTTAGTTTATTTGATCAAACAAAAAAGCAACCTTGGGATTGCTGAATGACAGACAAATCACAGACAAAAAAATATAATAAATATAGAAAGCAACGGAGCCATCATAGTATTTTTGAATTCCTCCGAAAAGAAGGGTGGTAAGTTGATCATTTACCGATCGGGGTCTGATCGATCCTATTTTTTTGAAGGTAAGGGTCAATTTTATTGTAGAGCCGTATGCAATGCATAATGCCCGTACGGTTGTTCGATTCTATCTTTTTTCTTGTTATTCTTTTATCTTTCTTTTATCTTCCCCTCATCATGCGAAATAGAGAAACCTTTTTTATCTTATATCATCAGGGTAATGATCCATCAACCCGCTGGTTCTTTTTCTGAAGTAGCAACGGGAGAATTCATCCTGGAAGTGGGAGAACTGCTGAAACTACGTGAAACCCTGACAAGGGTTTATGTACAAAGAACGGGGAAACCCTTCTGGGTTGTATCCGAAGACATGGAAAGAGATATTTTTATGTCAGCAACAGAGGCCCAAGCTTATGGAATTGTTGATCTTGTAGCGGTTGAATGACAATAAATAGCCTGAATTTCGCGTCAATTCGTGATTTAAAATGAACCCTGCCGCGTTTAATATTCTATGACTTTTCTTTATTTACTATCTATTGATTGATGATTCTATTGATCTATCGATTCTATTCTATTGAATAAAAGTCATTCATAATCATACGGTTAGGATCGATCTAAACCAGCCCATTATGTATATGATTCAACATGCCAACGATTAAACAACTTATTAGAAATACAAGACAGCCAATCAGAAATGTCACAAAATCCCCCGCGCTTCGGGGATGCCCTCAGCGTCGAGGAACATGTACTAGGGTGTATGTGCGACTCGTTCAGATCATAAACTAGAACAAAGGAAAGAGAACAATGTTCGAATATCAATGATCAAATAGGATAGAACGGAAAAACAAACTACATTTACTATCTAAAAATAAGAAAATGGGGTCATATCCCTTTTATTGTGTATGAAATTTATGGTTTCTATTGGTGTAAAACCACTCACCTCAATTCAAGATGAGAAGTAATTCTCCATTGGTAGCAAATGGTTATCCATTAAGCGGAGGAAATCTTAGTAACATAGACCCCTCTTGCAAGAACGGACTAACAGGGTCAGCTACCCAGCCAACTTTCATAATTAAATACCGTTACTGTATAGGTAGAGCTCGTTGTGAAAGACCTATTACTGGATAATTCATGGGTAGAGCCGAAGAATGTGAACTATACAAGTTAGCAATAACATTGATTAAATGAAGTAAGGGCTCCGGTGTATAGAGAAGACCTCACCGTTTAAGAAGTAACCATAGAAACGATGGAATCCACTATTTAGTTATCATTGCTATTTTTTTTAACCTAGTATAGTACAATTTCGTATTTCGAGGTGAAATGCCTATAAAAAAATAAAAAATCGTGGTTGGGAAGGTTATAGTAGCGAAAGCCATTGGAATTTTTAGTTTATACATTGGAAAAATCCGTTTTGTTATTAATATACTAGGAAAGGGGCAAAAGAATAACTGAAAGAAAGGAAATCTATTAGTTATTCGTTAAAGTTTCATTTATTCAATGACCAGAATTAGACGGGGATATATCGCTCGGAGACGTAGAACAAAAATTCGTTTATTTGCATCAAGCTTTCGGGGGGCTCATTCAAGACTTACTCGAACTATTACTCAACAAAAAATAAGAGCTTTGGTTTCGGCTCATCGGGATAGGGATAGGCAAAAAATAAACTTTCGTCGTTTGTGGATCACTCGAATAAATGCAGCAATTCGTGAAAGGGGGGTATGCTATAGTTATAGTAGATTAATAAATGATCTGTACAAGAGACAGTTGCTTCTTAATCGTAAAATACTTGCACAAATAGCTATATCAAATAGGAATTGTCTTTATATGATTTCCAATGAGATCATAAAAGAAGTAGGTTGGAAAGAATCCACCGGTTAAACGGAGTTGCCCGGAGAATGAACTCCGGGAAGATCGAATAAAAATGAATAGAATTAGAATATGATAAAATATCAGAAAGTAGTCAAAATAAATATGAATCAACACGTTCAATAAAAAATTTTATTCTTCCCAGATTATTCTTTTTTTTTCTTACGACACGAGATTTCAATCCGGATTCTTGGATTTTTCCAACAAAAAAGAAATCCGCGTTTGAGTTCGGATGGGCATTTGAATTCAAGTGAAGAAAGAGTAAACCTATCTTTTTCTGGCTCTAAGACTGGGAGTTCTGGTGGTCGACTCGGTTCTTTCAAATTGTTTCTCATTATTAAGAAAAGGTAACAAAGATAAAATACGAGCTTGTTTTATAGCAATAGTAATTAATCGTTGTTGTTTCAAGGTCAATCTATTCACTCGTCTAGATAATATTTTTCCCTGTTCACTAATAAATCGACTAATTAAACTCATGTTTTTATAATCAATTCGATCCCCCGATTGGATCGGGGGCAAACGCCTACGAAAAGATCGCTTGGATTTAAGAAAAGTTCGCTTAGATTTTTCCATGGTTTGGTTAGTTTATTTCTTATCCCTAAAATCCTATTTCAGCCGTATCTTTTATTAGAATAAATAAATAGGATTTGGTTTGTTTATAATTATCTTTAACTATGTTAAATATGTTATATATATAATGTTATTTTTGCCCTTTCCTTGTAAGAAAGATAAGGGCGCCGGTGCTCGGTTCGTTCGATCTATTTCTTTATCTCCCCATGAATCGTATGTTTGTTACAATATGGACAGAATTTTAGCAACTCCAATCGATTAGGCGTATTGTGCCGGTTCTTTTGAGTAATATATCTGGAAATCCCCGTTGATTCCTTATTAACACCGTTTCGAACACAAGCGGTACATTCCAAAAGAACCGGTATTCGCACATCTTTACCCTTAGCCATGAACCTCCTTTGGATTTTTCATTTACTCAACTCTTCCTTTTTCAATTCGAAACGAAAAAGAAGAAAGGAAGGAAAAAATTTGTAACTAGCTATCCTCTTATGCAAGATTTCATTACAATCAATATAGGAAATACGATAGAAAGATTTCTAAACTATATTTCAACAGTACAGTATTTCATATAATTATCGTCTAGAATACGCTTTCCCTAGAACCAGAGTTTGTATTCGACTTCCATAGAAATTTAATACATAGAAATTCATATTAATTTAATTCCAACCTGAACCCGACTCTCACAGCTGTTGAATATAATATTCTTTCTCTTTCCTCCCTTTTTCTAGGGAAAAAAGAGAAAAGAAGGGGCTTTATTTAATTGTATCTCTAATCTTCTTTATTCCTTCCCACGTCAATAACTAGAATGAAAAAAAGGGGAACGTCAACGCATCCGGGAAAAAACGATTAATCTCTATCAATAAACCTGCCAAAGAACCGAACCATAGAGTACTTAGTACCGGTGCCACGGAAAGATATGTTTTTAGATCTCGCATTGAAAAACCTCCTTTTATTTTATAGTAATACATACATAAGATAATACATATTGAAATGTACAATCATCCAGTAAATAAGATTTACTTTTTGTTAAATACAGAAAAAACGTCCTTTTCTTCCCCACTATTCCCCAAAAAGACTCGTTTATTTTTCCTAGGGGTTCCAGAAGTATTTTACTATTATTATATGTTAAATGAGACCAAAAAGGCGAAATGGACATAAAAATTCTAGATTTTAATAGAGGCAATAACGATGTGGAAAACAAGACAGGAATTCTCTACAATGACACTGTAGACCAATGGAAGGGATGTAGCGCAGCTTGGTAGCGCGTTTGTTTTGGGTACAAAATGTCACGGGTTCAAATCCTGTCATCCCTACCTATTACTGCTCCTTTGAGCAGTAACGAGGGATTTTTTGAGATCAATTCACGTTGGACATATCATATAGAATCTTTTATTCTTATGATGATACTATATGTGTATGCATACAAGATGTATTGGGGCCAATCCTTTTCTTTACAGTCTTTTCTTTTATGAGAAGAAAGCGCTCTTAGTTCAGTTCGGTAGAACGTGGGTCTCCAAAACCCGATGTCGTAGGTTCAAATCCTACAGAGCGTGATTTGTATCTTCTTCGATGGAATTTGACTGAAACACTAACTGGAACAGCAATCTTTATTTGACCTCCTGGATATTAAATAAAGGAGGAGGTCAATCAAAAAAAGAGATATTAATTAATCAAAGGTCTAACTGATCGCCACGCCTGTATTGTAAATAGGCAGTTACAAATAATCCAGCCAAAGTAATAGGAATTAGACCTAACACAATTCCAAATAGAAAAACTTCAATCATTTCAATTTGTTTGAAAGGAGAAAAAAGAGGTAATATCTATACCTAAATATTAATCCGAATTACCATGAATCTCAATGACCAAGAATTGGCAATTAACGGGGTAAAAATACACAGAAGTTCGCAGAAAGATTTTGTGCAATTAATTTCAAATAAGTCGTATCTTGCTCAGACCAATAAATAGAGCTGAGGTTATAGTTAAAGCCGTTAGTAGAAAACCGAAATAACTAGTTATGGTAGGCATCAAGGAGCTAAATGAAATATGGTCTTTTTATACATATGTTTATAAAAAAGCACTTACCTGAGTTTCCTTTTTTGCAAAATAGGAGAAAAAAACCAATTGAAAGTTTTTGAGTCATCTATCATTATAGACAGCACTAACAAGGATAAAGTCACAACTATATAAAAAAATTGATTCATCATCTGTAACATCTACCCATACCGCGTTTGCAATCAGCAAATGCATTCTTGGATCATTTTTCAATTCAACTTATAAACGAATAATAAGAACTGGGTAGTGTAATTTCGTTTTAAAATAAGACTAACTCTTTTCCAATCATTATGGAATCAAATTAGAAAATTATTCCTATTTTTATCATTTGTTTTATTGGATCGAATCTATATATTTTAGAGCGAACATTAATCTTATAAAACTTTTACTTTCATTTTAACTAATTAGATTCCGTAATGAGTTCACTCATATAATATCTTAAATATCTTGAATGAATGAGAACAAAAAGTTATCACATGATCACTCAAAAAAATAGGTGTTTTGGTTCAACTATATTCTAAGACTATTAATTTCTATTTTCTTTTGCTTTAGAAGTTCTATTTTGTATTTTTCATATATATATTAGAAATGCGCATCTTTTTAGTTAGGTCAAGAAAAAACCTTCAGATTTCGATCTAATACAACAATGTATGCATTA